ATCTACGACAAAAAGATCACGCTCTGTAGGATTTGAACCTACGACATCGGGTTTTGGAGACCCGCGTTCTACCGAACTGAACTAAGAGCGCTTTTTTATCAGAATAAAAAAATCCTGTAAATATAAAGGCTTCTGTTTCTAATCCATCTATATTCTATAGTTTCATAAAAATAATGAGTTCTCGCAATTTCAATCTTATTATGACTTACTGCCCTTTTTAGCAGCAATAGGTAGGGATGACAGGATTTGAACCCGTGACATTTTGTACCCAAAACAAACGCGCTACCAAGCTGCGCCACATCCCTTCAATCAGTCGACAGTGTCATTGTAGAGAATTCCTGTCTTGTTTTCCACATCCCTGCTTACTCTCCAAATTGTCTGCCTAGTTCGTCTTTTTGGTTTTATTTGACATATACTAATAAGATAATAAGAAAAGAAATTATGGATCATTGTACAGTTCATTAGGTATTCCGTGTCCAACTCTAAGCGACCCTTAAGTACAGATATATCCGCCCGTATATACGCTTTCTTTATGTATTACAAGGAGTTTTTTCAATGCGAGACCTAAAAACATATCTCTCTGTGGCCCCAGTACTAAGTACGCTCTGGTTCGGGTTGTTAGCAGGTCTATTGATAGAGATTAATCGTTTTTTCCCGGATGCGTTGACATTTCCCTTTTTTTCATTCTAGTTATTGGTTATTGGTATCGACCGAAAGGAAGAATAGTAGAGATACGATCAAATATTAATTATTAATGATTAATCTACCCACTTTCCACTTTTCTTTTATTCTTTCTCTTTTTTCGAAAAAAGAGAAAGAATAAAAGAAAAGTGGATCTAATCGGCTATCCTAGGATTCAAATAAAATTATAGTAATAATATCAATCTCAATAAAGGAATGGGGGAGAGTAGGAAAATAAAGATCGGGGTCAAGAATAGAAGATCTTTAACTCAAATACCGCCCGAAATAGAGTTTCGAAATCATTGTTTATTATTTTTTTTAAGTTCTGTTTTTTTGTACTACTTAACTCTATTCGAAATTTAGTATGACTTTTATTTTTTATTTTAGTGCTTTTGATCTTTTATTGTCGGATTTAACGTTAGTAACTTTTCTTTTTTATTAACTTCTATTTTTTATTGCTTCCTTATCTTTTTGTTCGTTTTGAATCAGCCGGATTGAGTAAATCCAAAAATCAAAGGAGGGCCATGGCAAAAAGGAAAGATGCGCGAATAAGAGTGATTTTGGAATGTACCTGTTGTATCCGAAACGGTGTTAAGAAAGTATCACCGGGCATTTCGAGATATATTACTCAGAAGAACCGGCATAATACACCTAATCGATTAGAATTAAGAAAATTCTGTCCTTATTGTTACAAACATATGATTCATGGGGAAATAAAGAACTAGATCGAATCAAGTCTGTCTTATCCTTGATATGGAAAAATGCCATTCTATTGTGGAGAACATATTGCAAGATAGAAAAATTCTATTTGTGGTAAAAAAAAGACAATGAAAATTACGAAATAGGATTTTTGGAATAATAAACTAAACAAACAAACCATGGATAAATCCAACCGACCTTTTCTTAAATCCAAGCGATCTTTTCGTAGGCGTTTGCCCCCAATTGAAGCGGGGGATCGAATTGATTATAGAAACATGAGTTTAATTAGTCGATTTATTAGTGAACAAGGAAAAATATTATCTAGACGGGTTAATAGATTGACCTTGAAAGAACAACGATTAATTACTATTGCTATAAAACAAGCTCGCATTTTATCGTTGTTACCTTTTCTCAACAATGAGAAACTGTTTGAAAAAACTGAGGCGAACACTAGAACTACTACTCCTGGTCTTATAACTAGAAATCAAACTAAATAATAAAGAAAATAAAAAATAGGCTTTGTTCACTTGAATCATAATTCCAATACTAATGCAACCGCGGATTGTTGTTTGAGAAATCCAAGAATCCGTATGTTAACGTCGTACGAAAAAAAATGAATCTGAAAAAATATTTTTTTCATTCATTTTGTCTACTTTAGTATATGAATGGTGACTGGGCCTTCCCGGAGTTCGTTCTCCGGGAACTACATTTAAATTTGTTTAGCGTATTCGTTACAATCTACTTTTTTATTTCGTTGGAAATCATATCAAGACAATTCCTATTTGATATAGCTATTTGGGACAGTATTTTCCGATTAAGAAGCAACCGACTTTTGTATAGATCATGTATTAATTTACTATAACTATATAATACTCCCTTTTCTCGAATTACTGCATTTATACGGGTGATCCACAACCGACGAAAATTGATCTTTTGCTTTTCCCTATCCCGATGAGACGAAACCAAAGCTCTTATTCTCTGTTGAGTACTAGTTCGAGTAAGTCTTGAATGAGCCCCTCGAAAACTTGATGCAAATAAATGAATTTTTGTTCTTCGTCTTCGAGCTATATATCCGCGTTTAATCCTGGTCATTGAATAAACAAAACTTTGACAATAACTAATTGATTTTTTTCTTTCAGTTATTCTTCGGGTCTCTTAATAACCAAACGGCTTTCCAATGTATAAAATAGAAATTCCAATGGCTTTGGCTACTATAACCTTCCCAACCACGATTTTTTTAGGTATTTTACTGCGAAATACGAAAGAAAAAAGAAATTGGATTTTGATTTTGCGCGGTGTCAAAAATCTATTTATAGTTATTTAGAGTCAATACCAAAACGAACTAGAAATTGAATGGATAACGAAATAGTGGGTTCCATCGTTTCTATGGTTACTTTTTAAACGGTGAGGCCTTCCCTATACACCGGAGCCTTTCCTTCATGTTAGTGGTAACTTGTATAGTTCACACTACCCTGTTTGGCTCTACCTATAAATTATCCAGTAACAGATCTTTCACAATGAGACACGTCTGTACAGTAACGGTATTTAATTATGAAAGTTAGCTGGATAGCTGACCCTCGTAGTCCGTTCTTTTCTTGACCGAGTGAAAAATGACTTTTCATGTTTGTTTTTTTTTTTTTTGAACTTCAATAAGCTTTCATCCGCTTAATGCATAACCATTTGATTTTCTTGGTTACCAATGGAGACTTACTTAGGTGAGTGATTGGATTTGCACCAATGAAAACCATACGCTTTATACACATCAGTTCCTACCTTGTCCTTGTTTTTTTAATAGTGAATGACGTTCGTTCTTCCTGTTTATGCTATTCACCAAGGCGGATCATTCCTAGCGGAAAGCCTGGTTTATTGGTTTTTTGTGTCAGCTCATGATCTAAACGAGTCGCACATACACCCTAGTACATGTTCCTCGACGTTGAGGACATCCCCCAAGGGCGGGGGATTTCGTGACATTTCGAATTGGCTGTCTTGTATTTCTAATAAGTTGTTTAATGGTTGGCATGTTGAATTGTGTCCATAATGGGCTGGTTTAGATTGATCCTAACCACAGGATTCTAACTTTTTTCTATTTAGTTTTTTTTTTAAGTATTTAATTTGTTCTATTTCCGTTTAATACAGAAACTCGGAGCTAAAAGCTAAAATCCCGGATTTGAACAAAATAAAAGTAGATTTATTTTGTTCAGTTAATTGCTACCAGATCAACAATTCCATAAGCTTGTGCTTCGTTTGCTGACATAAAAACGTCTCTTTCCATATCTTCAGATACAACCCATAAGGGTTTTCCAGTTCTTTGTACATAAACCATTGTGAGGGTTTCGCGTAGTTTGAGCAATTCTTCCGCTTCCAGGATAAATTCTCCCGTTTGCGCCTCATAAAAAGAACTAGCAGGTTGATGAATCATTACCCTGATCGTAGAAGCGTTATATATATGGTCTGATGAAACAAACAGAAAAAAAAACAGATAAAGAATAAAATAATAATAAAGAAATCAAATCAAATAATAAGACAGGGATATAGAATTGACTGAACAACCGTACGGGCAACATTTTTTGTGGATTGCATACGGCTCTACAATTGGTTACATTCCATTCAAGATACAGAAAAATCGAATCCATCCCGGATGGGTAAATGACCAAATCGCCACCCTTACTTTCAACGGAAAAATACTATGGTGGTTCCGTTGCTTTATATTTTTATTTTATTGCTTTCTATTTTGAAATAGATCCTTTGATTCAGCAATCCCAAAGTTTCTTTTTTATCGAACGAAAAATATTTTTCTTTTCGCATTCTTTTGTTATACCTTTTTTTGAAACCATAAATATTGTATTTTAAGAGCCCTTCGGTGTGAAAACAAAAAAGTTTGTGACGCTGACTTGGATCCCTGATCGATAAGATCAAATCAGAAATACCCTTGACTTCATACCACTTTCTCGATATCTAATCGAATCATTTGAAAAAAAAAACCAAATTTTGCATATCGAATTTGAAGTGCCATGCTATTATTACTTAATATTGATAAGGTGAAGGCATAGGTTTCTTTTTTCTCTCAACGACAAAACCTCATTGGCGCCAAGCGTGCGGGAATGCTAGACGTTTAGTAATTGCTCCCCCAACCAGGAGAAAAGAGCCCATTGATGCGGCTAATCCGATGCATATTGTATGGATCTCTGGCCCTACAAACTGCATAGTATCATAAATAGCTATTCCGGGTACGACCCATCCACCTGGAGAATTTATAAATAAATACAGGTCTTTGGTATTATTCTCAATACTGAGATATATCATAAGACCAACAAGTTGATTTGAGATCTCGCTATCAACTTCTTGGCCTAAAAAAAGTAATCTTTCGTGATAAAGTCGATTGAATAGGGTCAAATTTCGAATTGTATCCCTTAAGAACCGTACACGCACCTTTTAATGCATACGGTTCAAAACTATTTGCGCAAAAAAAATCAATGTATCCTTTATGGGCCTCTTTCTTTTGTCCTATTTTTTGTCCTATTATAAAAGTTCAAGAAAGACGAATTTTGACTTATTTTCTTTCTTCTACTTATAATATTTCTTGGACTTCTAATAATAGAATAATAGAAACAAGTCAACAAACTTATAAAATTCGCTTCTTCTTGATGTATTGTTTTATCGAGATTCAATCCTAGTCACGATGTTATTTTCTTGTTCCCGAACGGTCCTCTTTCAGCTTTTTAGGTTTCTGCTCTACTCCGGGTAAAGATCCGCCCGATTTTGATTTGCATATATAGGACAAATCTTCCCATCACCATTTTTTTGATCTTTACAAAAAACCAAAAGGAATCAGATACACAGCTATATTACCAATTGGGTTTTTTTGTCTAAACAGAGCCTGGATACTTCATTTTGTGAATACAACGACAGATAACCATAAATGATTCTAAGTACTATCAATTCCCCCCAACCAATAGAATGAATGCATCTAATTGGACGTCGCGCTCTATAATTCAATTTGATTTTCTTGGGCGAAACAGAGGATATCTCAATCGGGGTAGAGAACGGGTAAATACCATATGACCCAATATATCTGACAAGTCGCACTATACGTCAACCCAAGTTGCATCTTCCTCTCCAGGAATTCGGAAAGGAACTTTTGGAACACCAATAGGCATCAATTGAACGAAAAAAGAACTAAATACTGTCGCTTTGATGGGGAAACGTAAAATTTCCAATATAGGCTTTCTCATATTTAAATATTTAAAGTCCATAGGGGAAAAATTCAGAAATAAAGCCAACAAGACTAAATGAAAATTTATACGAATAAGTACTTCTACTGATAAATAAGGTTGGACGCATTTATTCAGAAAAAACGGTCTGAATAGCCCATTGCGGATTGGGACTTATCGAGTATAGAATAAATTTGCTTATCTTTGTTCCTACGAATAAAATCAAAAAAATATTGGAAAATAGTCCCACGAACAAGGAAGGTCCATAGAATAGTCATAACCTAGTCTTTCCTAATGCAATAAAGTTAAGTTACGTAGTGTCCTGATAAAGGGGTATTTTTCATGGGTTTGCCTTGGTATCGTGTTCATACCGTTGTATTGAATGATCCCGGCCGGTTACTTGCTGTTCATATAATGCATACAGCTTTGGTTGCTGGTTGGGCCGGCTCAATGGCTCTGTATGAATTAGCAGTTTTTGATCCTTCTGACGCTGTTCTTGATCCAATGTGGAGACAAGGTATGTTCGTTATACCCTTCATGACTCGTTTAGGAATCACAAATTCATGGGGAGGTTGGAGTATCACAGGAGGAGCTGTAACGAATCCGGGGATTTGGAGTTACGAAGGTGTAGCTGGAGCGCATATTGTCTTCTCGGGCTTATGCTTTTTGGCATCTATCTGGCATTGGGTCTATTGGGATCTAGAAATCTTTTGTGATGAACGGACAGGAAAACCAGCTTTGGATTTGCCCAAGATCTTCGGAATTCATTTATTTCTCGCCGGCGCGGCTTGCTTTGGCTTTGGGGCATTTCATGTAACAGGCTTATATGGCCCTGGAATATGGGTATCCGATCCTTATGGACTAACGGGAAAAGTGCAACCTGTAAATCCGTCGTGGGGGGTAGAGGGTTTTGATCCTTTTGCCCCGGGAGGCATAGCTTCTCATCATATTGCAGCAGGTACATTGGGAATATTAGCGGGTCTATTCCATCTTAGTGTCCGACCGCCACAACGTCTATACAAAGGATTGCGTATGGGAAATATTGAAACCGTACTGTCCAGCAGTCTCGCGGCTGTTTTTTTTGCAGCGTTTGTTGTTGCTGGAACTATGTGGTATGGTTCAGCAACAACCCCCATCGAATTATTTGGGCCCACGCGTTATCAATGGGATCAGGGTTACTTCCAGCAAGAGATATATAGAAGAGTTAGTGCCGGACTGGCTGAAAAGCAAAGTTTATCAGAAGCCTGGTCTAAAATTCCGGAAAAATTAGCTTTTTATGATTATATCGGTAATAATCCGGCAAAAGGAGGATTGTTCAGGGCAGGATCAATGGATAGCGGAGATGGAATAGCAGTTGGATGGTTGGGACATCCCATTTTTAGAGACAAAGAAGGTCGTGAGCTTTTTGTCCGTCGTATGCCTACTTTTTTTGAAACATTTCCAGTGGTTTTAGTAGACGACGATGGAATTGTTAGAGCGGATGTTCCTTTTCGAAGGGCAGAATCGAAGTATAGTGTTGAGCAGGTAGGTGTAACCGTTGAGTTCTATGGCGGCGAACTCAATGGTGTCAGTTATAGCGATCCCGCTACTGTGAAAAAATATGCTAGACGTGCTCAATTGGGTGAAATTTTTGAATTAGATCGTGCGACTTTGAAATCCGACGGTGTTTTTCGTAGCAGCCCGCGCGGTTGGTTTACTTTTGGACATGCTTCTTTTGCTTTGCTCTTCTTCTTCGGACACATTTGGCATGGTGCTAGAACATTGTTCCGAGATGTTTTTGCTGGTATTGACCCCGATTTGGATGCTCAAGTCGAATTTGGAGCATTCCAAAAACTTGGGGATCCAACTACAATAAGACAGGTCGTCTAATACAAGAACTCTTTTCAACTAGATTTTTTTTGAGGGGTGGGAATAATCTTGAAAAAGAAAGAGTCAAAAGCGGTTATTCAAATTCACGCCGGTATTCTACAGAAAATTCCCCCCAAAAAAACAAAAACAAACAGATAGGGAAGCTATAATTGTAAATCACAATTTAATCTATGGAAGCATTGGTTTATACATTCCTTTTAGTCTCGACTCTAGGGATAATTTTTTTCGCTATCTTTTTTCGAGAACCACCTAAAGTTCCAACTAAAAAGATAAAATGATTTTTCATTATCTCTATTGAAGTAATGGGCCTACCCAATCTGGGTAGGCTCATGAACTAGTCCCCGTGTTCCTCGAACGGATCTCTTAGTTGTTGAGAAGGTTGCCCAAAAGCGGTATATAAGGCGTACCCGGTAAAACTTACAAGTAAACCAGATATAAAGATAGCGACTAGGGTTGCGGTTTCCATATAGAATTTCAAGACTCTAACGGGGTTCTCATAAGATCTTTATTTACAATGGAAAGGTATACAAAGTCAACAGATCTCACTGAATACAATAGTATTTATGGCTACAAAAACTGTTGAGAACAGTTCTAGATCGAACCCAAGACGAACTAATGCAGGTGGTTTATTAAAACCACTGAATTCGGAATATGGGAAAGTAGCTCCCGGATGGGGAACAACTCCTTTGATGGGTGTCGTAATGTCTCTATTTGCAGTATTTCTATCGATTATTTTAGAGATTTATAATTCTTCCGTTTTATTGGATGGAATTTCAATGAATTAAATTCGCAAATTCCTAACTTTTCTTTTGAATAATAAATAACTCAGTTAGAACTGATATTTTTTTTTCTATGCTTTAGTATTGTATTGGTAGTTCGATCGTGGAATTTATTTCTTTCGCTATTTCCGGAATATGAGTGTGTGACTTGTTAGAATTGATTCTATTGATAGTACAGAGAATAGTTCTGTCACCTTTATAAAGATGGTTCGACTTCGTCGGATATTTTGTTGAGTATTTGTAACACGAACTATATAAACTAGATTAAGAAAGATTGGAACTATGATTCAGACTTAAATATTTGACCTGATGTCCGGACTGCCAAAAGAATGTCAAACAGTTTGTTTTGGAAAAAAAATTTCTTTTTAAGTAATTTTGTCTAATTCATGGAACATGTGATGAGCCCCTGTTCTTACTCAGGGAATCCTTGGCTTAAGTTCTGATTTTTTATGGAATCATCGCGGTTTTAGTCTGAATCTGAGGTTTTGTTTTAATTGGGTCATAGGGTTTTAACAAGTAAATTCCTATCAATTCAACCAAAAATAAAGTAAAAAAAAAAAGACACATTAGAGACCAAAACAAAATGAATTGTGGAAAAAATGGGTAAATAGAGGATTCAAGAGGCCCCTAAGGATCAACATAAAGACGATTGAGCCAACTTGATATTTTGGGTATTATCACCACACAGAACAGTTCTAAAATTTTTGTCTAAAGATCGAATCGAAGAGTAAGAAGCTTCAAACTTTTTATTCCATATCGAAATCTGACTATTATGTTATTTTAGTTAGGTGGTTTTGCTTGAGCTGTACGAGATGAAAGTCTCCTATACAGTTCTGAGAGGGGAATTCTCAGCTATCTCAATAAAGTTTATGATTGGTTCGAAGAACGTCTGGAGATTCAGACCATTGCGGATGATATAACTAGTAAATATGTTCCGCCCCATGTCAATATATTTTATTGTTTAGGTGGGATTACGCTTACTTGTTTTTTAGTCCAAGTAGCTACGGGGTTTGCTATGACGTTTTACTATCGTCCGACCGTTACTGAAGCCTTTTCCTCTGTTCAATACATAATGACAGAAGCTAACTTTGGTTGGTTAATCCGATCGGTTCATCGATGGTCGGCGAGTATGATGGTTCTAATGATGATTCTACATGTTTTTCGTGTGTATCTCACAGGTGGGTTTAAAAAACCCCGCGAGTTAACTTGGGTTACCGGCGTGGTTCTGGCAGTATTGACCGCATCTTTTGGTGTAACTGGTTATTCTTTACCTCGGGACCAAATTGGCTATTGGGCAGTCAAAATTGTAACAGGTGTACCTGAGGCTATTCCTATAATAGGCTCCCCTTTGGTAGAATTATTGCGGGGAAGTGCTAGTGTGGGCCAATCCACCTTGACTCGGTTTTATAGTTTACACACTTTTGTATTGCCGCTTCTTACTGCTGTATTTATGTTAATGCACTTTCCAATGATACGTAAACAAGGTATTTCTGGGCCTTTATAAAAGATATATAATAGATAGTTTTAATAAATTCGTTTAGAGTTGAACTTTATTGCTATAACTATGGGTTATTGAAAATAATAAGACATAGATTTGGATATTTCTCTTCAACAAATCGTGGCAAATATTAAAACCACTAATATTATCGCGTTGAGGGGGATTCGTCGAAAAGATAATAGATTATGGGAGTGTGTGACTTGACCTATTAATTGGTCTGTGTAGATATCTGCCTGCCACATTGGATGTAATTCCCAACGAAA